TATTAGAGAATTATAGAATATATTTATGAATTATTAATAAATATATTCTCTATTTTGAATTGGTTAGTCAATTGTAAGATTCCCGATAAGAATGATAATTATTAGAATTAGATACTAGTTCTTATGTCAATTGAAAAATATCTAGTTGTTTTCAACACTTTCTAAAAACTTTCTAAATTAAAAAAGGGGGAAGGTTCGTTGGACTAAAAAAAAGGGGGGAAGAAGGCGAATCAGTAGGTTGATCCCTCACCCATAAATCCGTCCTTCCCCCGTGTTATGAAGAAAAAATTATAGGAGTGAGATCTTAATATAATTTGAAAAAAAAGCAAGATCAGTAAAGAAAGTCCACGGAAAAAAGAACATGTACTTTTATCTTTCTATTTTTAAAAGATTAAACAAAGGGATTCGCAAATAAAAGTGCTAATGCTACAACCAGCCCATAAATAGTTAAAGCTTCCATAAAAGCCAGACTAAGTAATAAAGTACCCCTTATTTTGTCCTCTGCTTCCGGTTGTCGCGCAATCCCTTCTACAGCTTGCCCTGCAGCTGTGCCTTGACCAATTCCAGGTCCAATGGAAGCAAGCCCAACAGCCAACCCAGCAGCAATAACAGACGCAGCAGAAATTAGCGGATTCATGATAAGTTTCTCCTATTCCAAATAAAATAAAGAAAAGAAATAGTTAATAATATAATCAACCAAGAAATTATGACTTTATTATTTCATTCTTCATATTTCTCTTTATCTAGTCAAAGTGTAATTGAAATTACAAACTGAAATAATATAATAATATTTATTGAACTATCCAAATTACTTCGATATTTCTTTTTTCTTTTCTACCCATGTAGTTTTTTGTGAATACATACAATTTATGTTCTTATCTTAAATTCTTATAAGAAACTTTCTTTAAATTCTTCGTTCTTTATTTCATTTTTTAGTCATTCCATATTCAATTCACAATTACAACAGATGAAACGGAAGGGCTTTGTTTTTTGAATCCCCATCTAAATTTAGAGTAATAGCAGGACAAATTTAGATATATATTCATATATAACTAGTGAAGATCTAATATGACATATACATGTGTTTCTTCCATACCGTAAACTAATTAGTTGTGTCTTATATTCAATCGGATTAGATAATTATTCTTTGAAACCGACAAAAAAGGAAAGAGTTGTCTTATATCGATTAGATTATATATACATCTAGTTTGACTCCCCTACCCTTTCTTTTATTATTATAGTACATACATTACACTAAATCGTATAGGTATTTTATTTATACCTTATCCTTATTGCAATTGCATCTTTCTTTTTTTGGGAGGGTCGATAATACTTTTGATTCTTTTTAATTCAAAAAATAGATTATCGTGAGCCGCACCTACTTTGTGGAGGTCTAAACTCAAAAAATACTATTTCGATAACTCGTCAATGATGCCCTTCCATGGATTCACCTATATAAGCCGCAGCTAAAGTAGCAAAAATAAGAGCTTGAATACCACTTGTAAATAATCCAAGGAACATAACAGGTATAGGAACTACTAAGGGTACTAACGAAACAAGAACAACAACTACTAATTCATCAGCTAATATATTTCCGAAAAGTCGAAAACTAAGCGATAAGGGTTTTGTGAAATCTTCTAAGATGTTAATCGGTAAAAGGATTGGAGTTGGTTGGATATATTTACCAAAATAAGCCAATCCTTTTTTTGAAATACCCGCATAGAAATATGCTACTGACGTAAGTAAAGCTAATGCAACAGTAGTATTTATATCATTAGTGGGTGCAGCTAACTCTCCATGAGGTAACTTTATAATTTTCCAAGGTAAAAGAGCCCCTGACCAATTGGAAACAAAAATAAATAGAAACAGAGTTCCAATAAATGGAACCCACGGACCATATTCTTCTCCAATCTGAGTTTTGCTCACGTCTCGAATGAATTCAAGGACATATTCAAAGAAATTTTGACCGGAAGTGGGAATAGTTTGCGGATTTCGAACAACTACAACGGTTGAAACTAATAAGATAGCAATTACAACCCAAGAGGTAATAAGTACTTGAGCATGCACTTCAAAATCCCCTATTTGCCAATAGAGATGTTGACCTACTTCCACAGCAGATATATCGTATAATCTGTTTAACGTGTTGATGGAACCTAATAGAACATTCATATTGCCCTGCCCTCTAAAATAAAAAAATATAACTTGAAAGGGAATTATTTTGATTCAACCGTTTACTTTATTTACTTTCATTTTCTATTTGGAATACCTACTCATCACATAATATTTCTGTTTGTTCTTTTTGCACAATTTTTTAATTGTATAATAATAATATAATAATCGATTCCATAAATCTATGAATCCACCCACCACACCAAGTCTAAAAATTTCTTAATCTTATTATTAATTATTAATCAAAAATTTTGTATATAGCTAGAACGACCCTCACTAATTGCAAATACTAATTTGTTAAGAATTAATCGGATTGAAGCTATAGCATCATCATTAGCTGGAATCGAAATATCTGCGAGATCGGGGTCACAATTTGTATCGATTAAACAAATTGTTGGAATTCCCAAAGTGATACATTCTCTAAGAGCCGTATATTCTTCTTGCTGATCAACGATTATTACAAGATCGGGTAACCCCGTCATATATTTTATGCCACCCAGATATGTTTCCAAATGAGATAATTGTCTCTTCAACGTAGCGGCATCTCTTTTTGGAAGAGAGGTGAGTTTACCCGCCTTTTGCTCCATTCTCAAGTCCCTGAACTTACGAAGTCTTGTTTCTGTAGTATACCAATTCGTTAACATACCGCCGAGCCATTTTTTATTAACATAATGACATCGAGCTCTTATTGCAGCCCGTTTTACTAAATCTGCTGCTTTTTTTTTTGTACCAACAATTAAGAATTGTTTTCCTCTGCTTGCTGCATAAAAAACCAAATCACAAGCTTCTGATAAAAAACGAGCAGTTTGAGTAAGATTTATAATATGAATACCCTTATGCTTTGTGGATATATAAGGTGCCATTCGAGGATTCCATTTCCTGGTATCGTGGCCAAAATGAACTCCTGCTTCCATCATCTCTTCAAAAGTTATGTTCCAATATCTTTTTGTCATTTATCCCCACATTTTTTTTTTTAATTGAAAAAAAAAAGAGACCAGGTATCCTGAAATAGAAATAAATAATTGTTCCGATGGAACCTTTTCTTTTATTGAAGATTGTCTGTTAATACATAATCAAGCCATTCATTTTTTTTCTATTTATTATATTTAATATTTATTATACTTACTTTATTAAGAAATCAAATGACTGCTTTTAATTTTAAAGGTAGGAAGCATTAAATCCTAGATTTCGAATGTATCACATAAATTCTTTGAAATGAAAAAAATCAAATAATTTTCTGTGATGGAACAAAAGATTTCTAATTTCTACTTCGAATAAATTCTTTTTTTTTTCCAAGGTAATCTTGTTCTGTTGCCCTGACCGTGAACGGTGCATTATTCTTTTGAACCCGGTACCAACGGGGATCATTCCCCCTAAAACAACATTCTCTTTAAGACCTTTCAACCAATCGATACGACCCCGAAGAGCGGCTTTTGCTAAAACTCTAGCAGTTTCTTGAAAACTCGCTTCGGATATGAAACTTTGAGTATTCAGAGATGTTTTTGTTATTCCCAATAATAAAGCTCGGTAACAAACTGCTTCTTCCAAGGCACGCCCCGTTCGTTCGGCTCGCAATAATCCAATAAGTTCGCCAGGTAAAAATACATTAGACATTCCATCTTCTGAAACCAATACTTTGGATGTTATTTGACGCACAATAATTTCTATATGTCGATTATGGATGTGTACTCCCTGGGATCGATAAACCTTTTGGATTTTATTAACTAAAGAAATACGACTTTGCGCTATAGTTAGCTCAGCACCAATCAAGAATCCCCAGGGAATGCCGAGAATTCTTGTTATACATTCGTTCCAAGCATCAATTCTTTTTTCTAGATTCATCGATATTGAATCAATCGAACGTATTTCTAATATCTGTTCCACTTTTGGAAGACCTTGTGTTATATCACCGGATCTCGATTTTTCATATATAAATGTAACTAATATATCTCCTTCATAAAGGATTTCTCCATAATGGCCATGAATGGTTGCTCCTGGAGTCGCCAAATAAGGCTTAGCCGATCTTATTATTACAGAATCCTTTTGAACAGTTAGAACTTGACCCGATTTTAGTTTTAAATGTGGTCCATTTTTCGTTTGAGCTATACATATATTTTCACAAATAAATTGTCCAAGACTAATTATTGTCAAAGTTTTTTCACAAAAATTATGATGGAGAAAGTACCAATTCAAATGGAATGGATTTAAAACGATGTTACTGTATAGATCGGGTTTAAAAATTGTCTCGTTTTCGTCCATTAAATAATATTTAATTACTTGAAAGGTTTCCTTTAATTTGTCAAGTTGCAAATTTTTAGTTCTTGAGATCTGATTGTGAGTTATTAAACGAGAAAATGAATAAAAATTTGCAATTTGAAGGGCTATTCCTACAGGGCCTAACGAATTCTTAATTGCAATTATAGGATCCTTTTTTATCTTTATCCCATTAGGATCTTTTACGTTGTTGAAAGGTTTCATTTGAAAACAATTAGATGATGACAAAATTATCAAAGATCGGCATTCCTTATTTCTATTCAACAACATACGAATAGTTCCGTGATTTTGGCTAAGTGATTGTTGAATTTTTGTCTTGGAATTAATAGATAAAAAGGGATTGATATTGATCCGATCCGAATCCGAGATCAATCCTAAACCAGATGGGTCATTCCTTTTTCGGATATATGAAGTATGAGATTTCACTAAGTCAATTCTTAGGAAGTACTCAATCAAACCATTTGTACTTACTTCAACAAAAGAAGCGAAGGCCTCTTCAATGGAAGAACTTCTTTTGTCTTGAGCCCAATTCAAGACTAAACAAGTCCGAACTAATT